GAATAAAAGAGTTTGATCCTGGCTCCGAATGAATGCTTTTGGTTAATTTTACACATGCAAGTTATTAATTTTTAATAGCGTACGGGTGAGTAATATATAAAAATAATTTTTAAAAAAAATAGTTTATATGAGATTAAGTAATAAATGAATTTAAATTTTCAAGTTAGCTAATAATCTCTAGTTGGTTTTTGAGGATGATCAACCACAATGGAATTGGAAAATGGTTCATACTAAATTTTAGGCAGCAGTGAAGAATATTGGACAATGAGAGTAAAACTTGATCCAGTTAAACCAATTATGTGAAGAAGGTTTTTTATTGTAAAACATTAGATATTGCACGAATAATGTTGTTTGCAATATTTTAGTCCTGGCTAATTTCGTGCCAGCAGCCGCGGTAAAACGAGAAGGGCAAGTGTTATTCAAATTTATTGGGCGTAAAGAATTATTAGATTGCAAATTAGTGAAATATTTTTAATTAATATAAAGTTTATTTTAGAGCTAGATTACTAAAAGATTTGCTTGAGTTTAGAAAAAACGGTTTTAGAATTTTAAGTGTAACAGTAAAATGTATTAATATTTAAAAGAATTTCTAAGGTGAATACAAAAATCTTTTCTAATACTGACATTTTTTAATTGAAGTATAGGTAGCAAAAGGGATTAGATACCCCTGTAGTCTATACCCTGAACTATGAATGTTATTATTTTCAAAATTAAGAAGAAAATAATTAAAAACTAACGTAAAACATTTCGCCTGGGAACTACGATCGCAAGGTTAAAACTCAAAGGAATTGACGGGAATTCAAACAAGCAGTGGAGCATGTGGTTTAAATCGACAATACGCGCGAAACCTTACCAATTTTTGTTTAGCAGGTGTTGCATGGCTGTCGTCAGTCCGTGCTTTGAAGTGTTTGGTTTATTCCAATAAACGGACGAAACTTTTGTATGTTAAAATTAAATTTTTACATAGTTTAGTAAGGACATCTTATTAAAATGAAAACGACGACAAGTCCTCATGACCCTTATAAGTTGGGCTACTTTCATGTGCTACAATATTTTTTACAAGATAAAATAAAAAATAAAATTTTTTAATAGAAAAAAAAATAATGCGAATTGTTTTCTGAAACTTGAAAATATAAAGTTGGAATTGCTAGTAATCGTTTATAAGAATGTTACGGTGAATTCGTTCTTGAATTTTGTACACACCGCCCGTCACGCTATGGAAATTAATTTTTACTTAAAAAATAAATATATAGTTTAGAGTAAAATAAAGACTAGAGTGAAGTCGTAACAAGGTAGCCGTAGGGGAACCTGTGGCTGGAATAATAAAGTTAATAGTTTCTACTATTTCAAAAATTGATAAAAAATTTAATTGATAATGATTTTTAGTAGCTTTAGTGTTTTTTTAACACTTTTTTTTATTAGTTTATTTGGAATGTTTTTAAATCAAAAGAATATTTTAATTATGCTTATGTCATTAGAAATGCTTTTTCTTTCTATTAGTTTTAATTTAATTTACTCATCTTTTTATTTAGATGATATCATGGGACAGATATTTTCTTTATTAATTTTGACTGTGGCTGCAGCAGAATCATCTATCGGACTTGCACTTTTAGTTGTTTATTATCGTGTTCGATATAATATTACTATTGAAATGATGAATTTGATGAAAGGTTAGCTTTTTTGATTAAGGAATTAATTAATATTTTTTGTATAAAGGCATTTAAAGATAAAATTGGTAAATTATAAAAATAAGGACGAGACGTTTCGAAAATTGTAATGAGGTTTAGACTTGTGACTTACAACTTTCCTAGTTAAAAAACAAAATTTTTTAATTATTGTAAAGTGAAACATCTTAGTAACAGTGTAAATAAATCAACCGAAAGTTTATAAGTAATGGTGAATGAACATAAATGAAGTCAAAAAACTTTAAAAATTTTTAAAATGATTTACAATAAAAGGTTAAAAAGTCCTGTAAAAATTTTATTAAAGTTTTAAAAAAGTAAAGTGATTAAAATTCACGAGAAAATAGGAGAACCACCTTCTAAACTTAAAAATATAATTTAATCGATAGTAAACGAGTATTGTAAAATAAATTTGAAAAAATTTGAAAAAATTTGAAAAAATTTGAATGTCTAATTAATTACCTGAAGTAAAAATATACAACAGGATGCTTTTTGCAGAACGAGTCAGTAAGTTAAAAATTATAGCAAAATAATTATATAAAGATAATTTAACAAATAAGTTATAGTTATTAGACCTGAAACCAAGTGATCTAATTATGAATAAGTTGCTTTTGATGTAACAATTAATTTAAGGACTGAACTTTTACATGTAGCAAAATGTAAAGAAAATTTGTAATTAGGAGTGAAAGGCTAATCAAACTTGGTTATAGCCGGTTTTTCACGAAATGTATTTTAGTACAGCATTATTGAATAATTTGTTAGTGTAAAGTAAAAATCGTTTATATATAAAAAAACGTTTAACTTTAAAATTAGCAATTTTGTTTATGATAATAGTCAGTCGTAGAGCGAAAAGGTTATATGACAAAAGGAAAACAATCCACATCGTTTGTTAAGGTATTAAATTATTACTTACATAAATAAGGTTTTAAAGAATTTAAATATTATTAATAGGCTTAGAAGCAGTTTTTTATTTGAGAAAGCGTTTTAGCTCATTATTTGTTTTATAAAAACCAAAAATTTTAGATAAATAAAGTATAAACCGATACAGCGAATACATTTTTTCTAAGAATGTATGGTAGTGAAACGTTTTGTTATTTATAAGAGAGTAATCAATATTTAAAATAATACAAAAATGTGAATGCTGACATGAGTAACGAAAATTATGTGAAAATCATAATCATAAAAAAATAGGTTTTCAATGTACTTTAAAATTCATTGAGTGAGTCGGTTCTTAAGAATTTTACTAAACAGTTATTTTGATAGAAAAATTTTAACTATTTAATCTTACTAACTGTATTGTTAATTAACAAGAAAAGAAACTTAAATATAACTTTATTCAAAAAAATAAATTAAAAAATAATTAAGTTTTTCAAGAAATAAAACAGATAGAAAAAACCGTACTAAATCCGACACAGGTTTTTTTATATGAGTGAAAGAATTATATTAAAGGAACTTGGCAAATTAGTTCCGTATGTTAGCTAAAAGGAATATCTATTAAATTTAAATAATAAAAATAGAGAGCATAAACAAAAAAGCAACGACTGGTTATCAAAACCACAGGACTCTGCTAATTTTAAAAAGATGTATAGAGTTTGATGCCTGCCCAGTGCTTAAAAATGAAATATAAAGAGTAAAGTATTTTTATAATAAGTTTAAGTAAACGGCGGTTCTAACTATAAGAATCCTCAGGTAGCGAAATTTCTTGACGGGTAAATTCCGTCCTGCATGAATGGCTTAACGATTGCTTTACTGTCTCTAATATAAATTCAGTGAAATTACAATATTCATGAAAATGTGAATTTTTTACAATAAGACGGAAAGACCCTAGATCCTTTACTTTTATTTTATATTGTTACAAATTATTACTTAAGTAGTATAAATGGGAATAAAAAATTTATTGAAATACCATTTTTGTAATATTTTTAACTAATTTATATTTAAAAAAAGTGTAAAAAAGAAAGTTTACTTGGGATGAGTGCCTCCTAAAAAGTAACGGAGGTGTACAAAGGTAATGGATATAATAAATTAATTTGCTTGATAATAAAATTAATAAATTAAGTTAGGACGAAAGTCAGTTATAGTGACCCGGAATTTAAGAGTGGAATTAATTTCGTTTAACAGATAAAAGGAACTCTAGGGATAACAGATTCATCATGATTAAAAGTTCATATTGAAATCATGGTTTGATACCTCGATGTCGACTCATCTTATCCTGAAATTGTAATTTATTTCAAGGGTCTAGTTGTTCGCTAGTTAAAAAGGTACGTGAGTTGGGTTCAGAACGTCGTGAGACAGTTCGGTCCCTATCTATTGTAAATTAAAAGAATTAAAAGAATTATTTTTAGTACGAGAGGACCAAAATATATTAACCACTGGTAAAATTGATTAAAATGTATTGTTTTATTGTCAAGTAGCTACGTTAGTTTAATTTAAATACTGAAGTAATCAATAGTATAAAAAAAACTTTTCAATTTTTTTGAGCATTCTTTTCGAAAAAAAGATTGATCGATCTAATTTTAATTTTTAGTAATAAAACAATTATAGATACGAATTAGTCAATAATTTTTTAATTAACTTAATCAAAACAAAAAAAATGTCAAAAAAAACGAATTTATCTGGTAAGTGCTTAGCTTTAACGTTATTGTGAAATTATCAATTTCAATATTATGGGAAATTTTCTTTCTTTTTAGGAGATGATTTTTTCATTTTTTTTTTTCTTAATAATTTATTTGTTAGATTATTAAATTTTGATATTCAGTATTTTATTTCAAAAACTCAATATTTTATTTATATTTCGCAAGTGATTTTAATTTTTTCAACGAAATTTATTAATTATCATTTTCTTTATCGTTTTTATTCATTTCTATTTTTATTTTGAAGTTATAATTTGAATTCTCAGATTTCGTTAAAAATTCTTTTTTATTTAGAAAAAAATCAATTTTTTTCTAGTAGATTTCTAAAAAGTTATATTTTATATTTAATTTATAATAAAAATATTTCTCCTAAAAAAATCTTTAATCTACTGATGCTAACATTAAGAAAAAATAAATTTCAATCAATTTTATCAATTTCAAAAAAAGGTTTAATAAAAAATCAATTTATTGGATTTAAAATTCAATTAAAAGGACGTTATGAATCTACAAGAAATGAAATGGCAAATCAATTAATAATACGAGATGGGAATATAAACTCGACTAATTTAAATTTTACGATTAGTTATATTAATCATTTTTTTTATACAAAATTAGGAACGAGTACTTTAAAAATTTGATTATTTTATTTATAAGTCATGAAAAAAAGCATTACCCTTCGAAAAAAATATCATTTTAAATTTAAAAATTCATTGAATTTTAAAAAACATCTTTTAAAGTGAGGGACGTTAGGTTTCAAACTTAAAAAAACCGTTTGTATCAGTGAAATGCAAGAAATGTCAATAAAATTAATTTTAATAAAATATTTAAAAAAAATTACCTTAAAAAAATTTAAATTATTTTTTAATTCAAAATGTTTTTACTCAGCTACAAAACTGCCTTTAGAATCTCGTATGGGTAAAGGTAAAGGCGAAATTTGTCATTTTTTTGGATATTACAAAAAAGGTTATATTTTGTTCGAATTAAAAAATATTTCATTATTTCAAGCATTGAAATTACAAAATCAATTAAATAAAAACAAAATTTTAAAAATAAAAATTATTTATTAAATTAATAAAAAAATGGAAGGGAGAGAAACTCAATTGGTGTGAGTGTTAGTCTGTCGCATTAAAAGGTGCGGGTTCAAGTCCCGTCTCTCTCGGTAAATAAAATAGAAATTCTATAAAATAAAAAAGTTATGTTCGTTAATTTGCAAGCAATTTCGCGTTGAATTTTTTCAACAAATCATAAAGATATTGGAACATTGTACCTAATTTTTGGCGCATTTGCTGGAGTTTTAGGTGGTTGTATGTCGATGTTAATTCGAATGGAATTAGCACAGCCAGGAAACAGTTTGTTACTTGGCAATCATCAAGTTTACAACGTGTTAATCACAGCACATGCTTTTTTAATGATTTTTTTTATGGTTATGCCTGTTATGATTGGCGGTTTTGGGAATTGATTTATTCCAATAATGATTGGAAGTCCAGATATGGCGTTTCCTCGATTAAACAATATTTCATTTTGATTACTTCCGCCTTCTTTATGTTTATTATTACTTTCTTCTATTGTTGAAGTTGGTTCAGGAACTGGTTGAACAGTTTACCCACCTTTAAGTTCAATTCAAAGTCATTCAGGAGCTGCAGTTGATTTAGCAATTTTTAGTTTACATTTATCTGGAGCTTCATCTATTTTAGGAGCAATTAATTTTATTTCCACGATTGTAAATATGCGAAATCCTGGACAAACATTTTACCGAATTCCTTTATTTGTTTGATCAATATTCGTTACCGCATTTTTATTACTTTTAGCTGTTCCAGTACTTGCAGGAGCAATTACAATGTTATTAACTGATCGTAATTTTAATACTTCATTTTTTGATCCTTCAGGTGGTGGGGATCCAGTTCTTTATCAGCATTTATTTTGGTTTTTTGGTCATCCCGAAGTTTATATTCTTATTTTACCAGGATTCGGAATGATTAGTCATATTGTTTCAACATTTTCAAATAAACCTGTTTTTGGATATATTGGAATGGTTTATGCTATGGTTTCAATTGGAATTTTAGGATTCATTGTTTGAGCGCATCATATGTATACGGTTGGTTTAGATGTAGATACTCGTGCTTATTTTACCGCAGCTACAATGATTATTGCGGTACCAACTGGAATTAAAATTTTTAGTTGAATTGCGACAATGTGAGAAGGTTCTATCGTTTTAAAAACCCCGATGTTATTTGCGATTGGTTTTATTTTTTTGTTTACAATTGGAGGTTTAACTGGTATTGTTTTAGCAAATTCAGGACTCGATATAAGTTTGCATGATACATATTATGTGGTCGCACATTTTCATTATGTTTTATCTATGGGTGCAGTTTTTGCGATTTTTGGTGGAATTTATTATTGATTTGGGAAGATAACAGGAGTGCAATATTCTGAGATTTTAGGTAAAATTCATTTTTGATCAACTTTTATTGGTGTAAATTTAACATTTATGCCTATGCATTTCTTAGGTTTAGCTGGAATGCCAAGAAGAATTCCAGATTATCCCGATGCATATTCCTCTTGAAATATTTTTGCTTCTTATGGCTCATATGTCGCTTTATTAAGTACATTTTTTTTTTTTTATTTAGTTTTTGAAGCAATTTCTTCAAAAAACATTTGTCTTAAGGAACCTTGAAAATTTTCAACTTTAAAAGAAATGCGTAGTGGTTCTTCTAGTTTAGAATGAGTCCTTAACTCTCCTCCATCTTATCATACGTTTGAAGAAACTCCCTTAATTGTTGAAACTAATTCTATTAAAAAAAATAATTTATAAATTATGAAATTTGGATTTTTATGAACTATTTTAATTTATTGTTATTCAAATTTATTGTTTAATAATAATTTGTGTGATATTCCTGAAGCCTGGCAAGTAGGTTTTCAAGATCCGGCGACTCCAATTATGGAAGGTATTATTAATTTACATCATGATTTAATGTTTTTTATTTGTGTAATATCAATTTTTGTTACTTGAATGTTAGGACGAACCTTATGGCTATTTGAGGAATCACAAAACAAAATTTCATCAAATTCAACTCACGGAATTTTCATTGAAATCATTTGAACAACAACTCCTGCACTAATTTTATTACTTATTGCTATTCCTTCTTTTTCCTTATTATATGCAATGGATGAAATTGTTTCTCCTGCAATTACAGTTAAAGCATTAGGACATCAATGATACTGAAGTTACGAATATTCGGATTATATTGATGATACTTATGAGCCAATTAATTTTGATAGTTATATGGTTCCAGAAGAAGACTTAACACAAGGATATTTAAGATTACTGGAAGTTGATAATCGAATGGTTATTCCAATTAGAACACATATACGAATTATTGTTTCTGCGGCTGATGTTTTACATAGCTGAGCAATTCCTTCATTGGGTATAAAATGTGATGCAATTCCTGGACGATTAAATCAAGCATCGTTATTTATTAAACGAGAAGGATTATATTATGGCCAGTGTAGTGAAATCTGTGGAGTGAACCATGGATTTATGCCAATTGTTATAGAAGCGACTGATTTACAAAATTACATCACTTGACTAGCCAATAAATTTGATTTTAAATAACAAATATTATGAAAATTTCTTTTATTTTAAAAAGTATTTTTTTGATCGCTTTTATCTTAATTTTATTAACACAATCTTCACTAAATCTATTTAATCAGTTAAGACAATTAATTTCGTTTATTTTAAAAAAATTACCTTAAAAAAAATTGTTGTGCCATGCTTTTTCTTCAAAAAACATCTTTTCAAAAACATCCCTTCCATCTTGTTGATCCCAGCCCTTGACCTTTTTTTGCTTCAATTGCTATTTTTTCATGTGCTATTAATGCAGTTTTGTACTTCCATTTTTTTAATCTTGCAAAGTTTTTTTTAATTTTAAGCTTTTTATTACTTTTCTTAATAATGTTTGTTTGATGACGCGATGTTTCGCGGGAAGCAAACTATGAAGGGCATCATACTGGACTTGTTCAGCAGGGTTTGCGTTATGGTATTTTATTATTTATTATTTCTGAAATTTTTTTTTTTGTTGCTTTTTTTTGAGCTTTTTTTCATACTAGTATTTCACCTTCCATTGAATTAGGGTCTATTTGACCACCACGTGGAATTTATGTGTTAAATCCATGACAAATCCCTTTTTTAAATACATTAATTTTATTATTATCTGGTTGTTCAGTAACTTGATGCCATCATGCATTAATTTCTAATTTGCGAAAACAAGTAATTTTAAGTTTATTTTTAACAATCTTACTTGCTATTTTTTTTTCATTATTACAAGGTTACGAATATAAAATGGCAGATTTTCGTTTATCTGATGGTATTTATGGATGCACTTTTTATTTAGCAACGGGATTTCATGGATTTCATGTACTAATAGGAACTAGTTCTTTATTTATTTGTTTATGAAGATTTTTTAATTTTCAATTAACTCAAGAACATCATTTTGGATTTGAGTCTTCAGTCTGATACTGACATTTTGTAGATGTTGTGTGACTTTTTTTATTTGTTTCAATTTATTGATGAGGAGGTTCTTAAAAAAGCAAAATATATGAAATTTTTATTGGTTTTTATTATTTTATTTGTTTTTATTATTACAAATAAGTTTTTTTTATTTAACGAAGAATTTTTAATTTTATTAAGTTTTGGGAGTTTTTGTTTTGTTATTTACGAAAAGTTGGGTTCAGTATTGAATACACGTTTTGAAGAAAAGACTTTATTTATTAAAAATTCATTATTAACTTCAATTCATTTAATCTCTATTAAATTAAATGAATCTAAGAGAATAAATAAGCAATTTATTAAACTAAAATTACATTTCAGTTTGTTAAAAAAATATTATTTAAAATTTTCGATTGATTTTTTAACAAACTTTGCAATGTACTTAAATGTTAAAGAAAAAAATTATTTTTTAAATAAATTAAATTATTTAAAACAAATTGAAAAGGAATATTCTAAATTAATTTTATTATTATTAATCAAAAAAATTAAAATCATCAGTGTATTAATAAAATTTTATGGAGTTGATTTAAAAATCCAACGTTTTCGAACTCTTAATCTGATCAATAAACTAATTCTTTTAAAGAAAATATAAAATAAAGCGAATATAGATTAATAAGGTAAATCTTTAGTTTTCCAAACTAATATTAGGAGTTCAATTCTCCTTATTCGCTTTTGTTTTTTATCTATAATTATAACGTATCGCCAAATTGGTAAGGCCTTAACTTTTGAAGTTATCATTTTAAAGGTTCAAATCCTTTTACGTTAGACTACATTTTATACTCGCTTGGTGAAAAATAGGTAAACACGATGGATTTAAAATCCATTCTTCTTATAAGTTATTGGTTCAAGTCCAATAGCGAGTATTTTATTTTAAAAAACTTTAAAAATTCTTAATTAAGTCATTATGAGAATTATAAAATTTCCTTTTTTAAATTTACTTAACGATCATGCAATTTCTTACCCAACTCCTATTAATTTACATTATGCTTGAAATTTTGGATTTTTATCATTAATATGCTTAGTTATTCAAATAATAACCGGTATTTTCTTAGCAATGCATTATACTCCTCATATTAATTTTGCTTTTTATAGTGTTGAACATATAATGCGTGATGTAAATTTTGGATGGTTAATTCGTTACATGCATGCTAATGGAGCATCTATGTTTTTTGTCATTGTTTATTTTCACATTTTTCGCGGATTATATTTTGGTTCTTATACAAAACCTAAACAATGAATTTGAGTAATCGGAATTTTTATTTTATTAATTATGATAATTACGGCTTTTATTGGATATGTTTTACCATGAGGACAAATGAGTTTATGAGGTGCAACTGTTATCACAAATTTAGTTTCAGCAGTTCCTAAAATTGGAAATTATATAGTTTTTTGGCTTTGAGGAGGATTTTCTGTCGATAATGCAACATTAAATAGATTTTTTAGTTTACATTATTTACTTCCGTTTATAATTATTGCGTTTTCAATAATTCATATTGCTTTATTACATCAAGATGGATCAGGAAATCCTTTAGGCATTGAATCAATTTCAGATAAAATTAATTTATTTCCTTATTTTTTAATTAAAGATTTATTTGGACTTTCTTTATTTTTTTTATTTTTTTTATTTTTTTTATTTTTTTTTCCAAATATTTTAGGTCACTCAGATAATTATATTGAAGCAAATCCAATGGTTACTCCAACACATATTGTTCCAGAATGATATTTCTTGCCATTTTATGCAATTTTACGAAGTATTCCTCATAAATTAGGTGGGGTTATTGCCATGTTATTATCAATTTTAATTTTAATAAGTTTACCGTGAGTGCATAGCACAGAAATTAGAAGTTCACGTTTTCGACCCATTTATAAATTTTTTTATTGAAGTTTTATTAGTTGTTGCTTATTGTTAGGCTGAATTGGTGGAATGCCTGTAGAAGATCCATATATTTTAATTGGACAAATTTTAAGTTTTTATTATTTTTTTTATTTATTATTAATAATTCCAAGTTTAGGAAAATTAGAAATACTTTTATTAAAAAAAAAATAATTTTCATTGAGAAGATGGCTGAGTCTGGTTGAAAGCAATGGATTGTAAATCTATTTTTCTTAATGAAACGCATGGGTTCAAATCCTATTCTTCTTCATTGGAAATTGGCAAACATATTAGATTTAGAGTCTATAAAATAATTTAAAAATTAGTTATGAGGGTTCAAGTCCCTCTATCTGTATATTGTATAAAATCATTAATATAATTCCACATTATTTAAAAATTTTTAAATAATGTGGAATTATATTAATGATTTTATACAATATACAGATAGAGGGACTTGAACCCTCATAACTAATTTTTAAATTATTTTATAGACTCTAAATCTAATATGTTTGCCAATTTCATCATATCTGCTAAAAATTTATTTTAATTTCTCCGAAATTGAATAAATTTTATTATTTTTTTTGATTCACGAACGTTTTGATAATTAATACTTTGCTTTTTAAGTAGAAATAAGGTTTTTTGATGAATTGTTAAAACAATAACTCCAATCATAGCTACTAAAAGAATAAAACTAGCAATTATAAAAAGAAAAGCATAATTTGTATATAAAACATTTCCTATTGATTCTATATTTGAGATTTCAGAAAGTTGTGCAATTCAATTAACAAAATGTAGTTGTAAAGTTAAGTTTTTTAAAACATCAAAAGTTTCAAAAAAACTTCAAAAAAAATCAGTTAAAAAAAGCAAAATAATTGAACTTAAAGGTATGTAATATAACAAAAAATGATTAATTGAACTAGAAGTTGTTTTAATATTTATCATCATAACAACAAATAAAAATAAAACAGCAATTGCACCAATATATACAATTAATAATAAGAACGCTAAAAATTCTGCTCCTAAAAAAAGCAATAATAAAACTACATTAAAAAAAGTTAGGATTAAAAATAAAACTGAGTAAACAGAATTTTCAGAAAAAATAACTAATAAAGCAGAACTAGTAATAAAAAAATAAAGAATAAAGAATAAAGAATTTTCAAAAAACATTTTAAAAATTTTAATTTTATGGTATGGGCGAAGAATGGGACTCGAACCCATGAATTTTAGAATCACAAACTAAAGCTAAACCTCCTAGCTCCCTTCGCCTAAATATTTATATTTATTCCATTTTAGAAAAATATTTTAAAAAGTTTATAATTTGAGCAGGATTCAAGTTCTTTGGACATACTTTTGTACAATTTGTAATTCCGTGACAATTTGTAATTCGATTCGAATTATTTAAAAAATTTAATCTATTTATTTGTGAATAATCACGAGAATCAATTAACCATTTATATACTTGTAAGAGAATAGCAGGTCCTAAATATTTATCATAATTTCATCAATAACTCGGGCAACTTGCTGAACAACATGCACATAAAATGCATTCATATAATCCATCTAAAACAAATCGATCAAATTTTGATTGTAAAGTTTCGTTCTTATTATTAGCTATCCTTGAAGTTAACGAAATTAGTTTTTTAGAGTTTTTTGAACTACGAATAAGTCAAGGTTTAATTAAACGATACTGATTATAAAAATTTGTTAAATCACAAACTAAATCCTTTAAAATTAACATATGTGGTAAAGGATAAATAGTTAAAAATTGGATGGAAGTAGAACTAAAATTTTTTAAACAAGCTAACGAATTAACTCCATTAATATTCATTGAGCAACTTCCACAAATACCTTCACGACAAGAACGTCGAAAAGTTAGAGAAGAGTCATAATTATTTTTAATAAAAAAAAGTAAATCTAATACCATAAGTTGTTTTATATCATTAAATTTCAATGGAAAAATATTAAATCAAGGTTTTAAACGTAAATAAGGATTTCATCGATAAATTCTTATATAAAAAAATTGTGAAGTTATATAATTAGAATCATCAATAAATATTTTTTCGATTTTTTGTAAAAACATAATTAAATTTAAAATATTTTATTAACTAAAAATAAAAAAAATTAAGAAGAAAACTCAAGTGCTTTGAGTTAGAAAAGTTAAAAAATAAAAATTTTGTAAATACATAAAATTCCAAAAAATTATTTTTAAACCATTAATCATATGAAAAAGACCTGATTGGATAGAAAGAAGGAGGAGAAAGAAGGAAAAGGAGAAAGCAATTTTATTAAAACACAAAAATTGGTAAAAATATATATTAAAAGTTAAAAAATAAAAAATACTTAATCATAACAAAAACATTATTAAAATTAAAGCAGATAAGCGATGAAAAATAGAAGAAAAAGAAGATAGTTGAACACAATAAATGGTTAGATGAGGAGCAAATGGTTTAAGTAAATAAAAATTTGAAGGAAATCTAAACATTTTTTTTATTTTTTTATATGTCTAGAATAGGATTTGAACCTATGACACAAAGATCTTCAATCTCATGCTCTGAAACCACTGAGCTATCTAGACATTCTTTTATGGTGTTGGAAAAAGAAAAAATTTCCTCATTATAATAAAAAATAGATGAAGTAGGATTTGAACCCACGATAAGAAGTATCTTATTTCAATTTTCAAAATTGATGCTTTCAACCAGACTCAGCCATTCATCTAATTCAACTTTTTAGAGTAGTAGGACTCGAACCTACAATTTTTTATTCCCAAAATAAATATGTTAACCAAGTTACATTATACTCTACACGTATTAAAAAAAGTGTTTAAGTAAATAAAATTAAAAACGCCATCATTAAAGCAAATAAGGCTACTGCCTCAGTTAAAGCGAAACCTAAAATTGTATAACCAAATAACTGTTGTTTTAATGATGGATTCCGTGCGTATGCCATTACCAAAGAACCAAATACAATACCTACACCAGCACCTACACCAGTTAATCCAATGGTTGCTAATCCTGCACCAATCATTTTTGCACTTTGTAAAGTAATATTCATAATTTATTTATAATAATTTATTTTAATTTTTTAACCTCTCTAATTAAGCTAGAATCGGATTCGAACCAATAAAAAAAGATTTGCAATCTTTTGCATTACCATTTTTGCTTTCTAGCCATAGCACAAATTACTTAATTTTTTATATATAAAATAATTTATGACTTTTAGTAACGAGAATAGGATTTGAACCTATAACTAATAGATTATGATTCTAGTGTTCTAGCCGCTTGAACTATCTCGTTATCATACAATAATAATTTTTTTTATAAACGACGTTTTTTCTTAGATTTACAGCCATTTAAAGGATCGCTTGTCGTATCTACAAATGATGTCAACAATTCTTGTAAAAAAAGTACTAATAGTCGTGTAAAAAGTTTTTTTGTCTTATTGTAACCTTTCAATCTAACATGAATTTTTGCATCTGCTTTGAATTTTAATTTATTTAAATTCATCAAAATAAAGCTTTTTATAAAAGAATTAGTCAATTTTTTTAAACCTTTAATTTTTAGAGTACCAAGTGATTTTCATATTAACACTTCTCCTTTAAAATTTGTAAGTGTCAGAAAAATATTGTTTTGGGTAAATAAAATTAATAAAAAATATAATTTCATTAAAATTTATATTTAATTTTATATTAACAAAAGTGACCTTCCCATAAAACTTTCATTATAGTATTATCAATAAATTAAATTTGCAATTGAATTCTAATGGTTTCAGGCACTTAATAAATTTTACTTTTTATTTGTTAATAGCGATAAATTTAATAACTAAAAAAATTAGTTAGTCTTTTTTTATAATGTATTTATTCTCACTCTAATGCGCCTTTAAATCACTCATAGATAAAACCTAAAGTTAAAATCATTAAGAAAAAAATCATAGTGAGAAAACCAAAAAAATTTATAGTTTTTAAAGAGATAATTCATGGGAAAAGAAAACTGATTTCTAAATCAAAAATCAAAAATAAAATTGCAACCAGATAAAAACGAATGTCAAAAGTTATTCTCGCATCTTCAAATGGGTTGAATCCACATTCGTAAGCACTTAATTTTTCTTGATCCGCTTTTTGATATACAAGTAAATAAGATAAAAAGTAAATTAAAAAAGAAAGGACAAATGCTAAAGAAAAGAAAAGAAAAATAAGAAAATATTCAGAGAAAATAAGTTTCATAAAAAAAATTTTTAGTTTTAAGTAATTAAATTAACCAATCGAAAGTTAATAAACTTCCACTAATAATAAATATATAACTCAGTGAAATTGGTAAAAAAACTTTTCAACCTAAACGCATTAATTGATCATAACGATAACGAGGAAATGATGAGCGTATTCAAATAAATCCAAACAATAAAATCACAAGTTTCAAGCTAAATCAAATTGATCCAGGAATTCAAAACAAAAAAGTTATTGGAAAAATTGGCAGCCACCCACCAAAAAATAAAAGAACAGTTAACCCACTCATCAAAATCATATTTGCATACTCACCTAAAAAAAACAACGCAAATCCCATAGCTGAATATTCAACATTATAACCTGCAACCAGCTCTGCTTCTGCTTCAGGTAAATCAAATGGTGCACGATTTGTTTCCGCTAAAATTGAAATATAAAACATTAGTCCAATAGGAAAAAGAGGAATAATAAACCAAATATATTGCTGTGCAAGTACAATTTCAGAAAAATTTAAGGAACCCACACATAATAAAATATTAATAATGATTAAACCAATTGAAACTTCATAAGAAATCATTTGAGCAGTTGAACGTAATGCACCTAAAAAAGCATATTTTGAATTACTTGACCAACCTGCAATGATAATCCCATAAACTCCTAAAGAGGAAATTGCTAAAAGATATAAAACACCAATATTCAAATCGGCAAAAACTAAACCTTCATCAAAAGGAATTACACATCAAGATAATAAACTAAACAAAAATGTTAAAATAGGAGCTAAAATAAAAATATTTGCATTTGCATTTGACGGTAAAATTGTTTCTTTTACAAATAATTTTAAACCATCCGCTAACGGTTGTAGTAATCCAAAAACTCCAACGATGTCAGGACCTTTACGTCGTTGAATTGAACCCATTATTTTTCGTTCTGCAAGTGTCATGTACGCTATTGCTATTAATAAAGGCAAAATTAATGAGAAAATTTTTAAAAAGAAATAAAGCATCTGTGAAAATTTTTTAGTTTAAAAACGCATTGCGCAATAAATTTGAAAATAGAAAAACAAAATCTAAATCTAAAAAAACAAATAAAAGACTTAAGACTAAAATTATAAAAATAATTAAACTTTCTTGTTTTACAGAAGTAGTAGTAATAGGCAAATAAAACCTATTAATTGAAATAAAGTAATTTTTTTTAATTAAATTAATATAATAAAAACACGAAATACAATTTAATACTAAAAGATTAAAAACTAAAAATAAAAAAAGCGATGAAATTGCAGAATAAAGTACGCAAAATTTCGCAAAAAATCCTGGTAAAGGGGGAATTCCAGCAAAAGTAAAAAAAACAATAGTAAATAAAATAGCAAGTGGTCGATTTGTAAAATTTAAAAATACCAATGAAGTAAAAAAACGTGGAGTAAAAAAACTTGGAAATTTAAAATTTTTAAAAATAGCAAAAAAGCCAAAAAAAGAAGAAGACATAAGTAAATATATAAGTAAATATATAAGTAAATAGATTAAATTATCCGAATTTAACGAAGATAAATTAAGTAAAAAAAAACTTATATGAGTTATCGAACTAAAAGCAATAAAGCGTTTCCATTTAGTTTGTAATAATGCTCCAGCAGTACCGACCACACTCGACAAAAAAGTACAAATTATGAAGAAAAAATAAATTTCGTTAAATAAGTACCCACCAAATACTAAAAAAACGAAACGAAGAAGAAGAGTTAAAATTGCTATTTTTGGTAAAATAGCAAAAAAACTTGTTATAGCATTTAGAGCACCCTCATACACATCTGGAATTCAAAAATGAAATGGAGCAGAACCTAATTTAAATAATAAAGCTGTTAAAATAAAAAAAATACTTAACGGGAAAGCAAAATTTAATTGTTGTGAAGATGAATATCCGGTAAAAAAAATGAAAAAATCTTGCAAATTTGTTAAACCAGTGAAATTATAAAGTAAAGTAAACCCAAATAAAAGTAACGAAGATGCAAATGCTCCTAAAATAAAGTACTTTAAACCCGATTCGGTAGAAAATTCAGAGGTTCGATTAATACTTGTTAAAATATAAAAAGTTAAGCTTAAAAATTCAATCAATAAATAAATTGTAAGTAAATCGGAAGCTTGTAACAGTAAATTTAAAGAAATAATACTTAATAAAATTAAAATTCAAAATTCAAAATTCAAAATATTTTTTATTGTTGGAAAAAGAAAAAATCAAATAATTGAAAAAAATAAGATTAAGAATTTCCCGTAAAAAGATAAAGAATCAGTTATTAATAAATTGTTTCAATACATAAAAAAAATTGGAGAAGTTGTTAATAATAAAATAAAACTACAGATTAGTCCTTGTAAAATAAAAAAACGAATACTTTTATTCAAAATAGGAAATTGTCAAAAAGAAGAATTACTATAAATTACTCCGAAAATTAAACAAAAACATGTAATTAAAGTTAAAAAAAATTCAATTAAAAGAGGATATAAATTGAGATAAAAAAAATTTAAAATCATAATTCTATGCAAATATTTAAAATAAAAAAAAAAATTAAACGGATTAAAAAAATTGTATGAAACTTAATTTCAGCCTGATGAATATAATCTTTAAAAATAGTGTTCAACCCATAAAAAAAATGAATAAAAATAAGGTTAAAAATAAAAATAAGAAATTCAAAATCTAAGCTTAAACTAAAAATGAAAAAAATGAAAAAAGAATAATTAAAAAATCAGATAAACATTTAAAATAATTGTTTTAAAAGATTTAAGATAGAAAAATTAATTTCATATAAAAAAGAATACGGATAAATTCCTATTCAAAAAATCATAAAAGTTAAAATCGACATAATAAAAAATTCACGTCGTGAAATATCCTGGAAAGAATTAAAATAATAAGTATTTAATGTACCAAAACTGATTCTATTCAAAAGCCAAATAGCATAACCAGCTGAAAAAATAATTCCAAGTAATCCAAAACTTATTATTACAAAACTTATTTTCGATAAACCAATTAAAATAAGAAATTCTCCAATAAAACTACTCGTACCAGGAAAACTGATATTTGCAAACGAAAAAAACATAAAAAATATAACAAATAGAGGCATTACTTGAACTAAACCTCCAAAATATTTTAAAATTCGTGAATTATGACGATCATAAAGTATTCCAACACAAAAAAACATCGCGCTTGAAATTAATCCATGACTTAGCATTAAAATAATACTCCCTTCAATCCCAATAATATTTAATGAGAAAATTCCTAAAGTGACAAAACCCATATGCGCAATAGAAGAATAAGCGATAATTTTTTTTAAATCAATTTGGCGTAAAGTAGTTAATGAACCATAAATAATCGCGATCAAACTAAATAAAAAAATTAATGGATTAAAATAAAGACAAGCAAGTGGAAAAAGAGGTAATGAGAAACGCAAAAATCCGTAACCTCCCAATTTTAAAAGCACACCAGCTAAAATAACAGAGCCTGCGGTCGGCGCCTCTGCATGCGCTTCAGGTAATCAAATATGAAAAGGAATCATAGGAATTTTAACGGCAAAACCTAAAAAAAATAAAATTCATAAACCTATTTGTAACTCAAATGAAAAATCTGTAAATCATAAAGATAAAAGATCAGTGGTACCTTTTACTGAATAAATAAAAATAATTGCAGTTAACATAAATAAGGAACCTACTAATGTGTACAAAAAAAATTGAAAAGCTGCTCGAATTTTACGTTCACGAGAACCTCAAATTCCAATAATTAAAAACATTGGAATTAATACACTTTCGAAAAAAACATAGAAAAATAGTACATCAAGTACACAAAAAACTTGAATTAAGCAAAATTCTAAAAAAAGAAAAGATAAAAAATACTCTTTTACAAAAAACTTTGGATTTTCTCAACTAATTAAAATACATAAATTAATTAAAAAAGTTGATAAAAGTAAAAAAAATAAAGAAATACCATCTAAACCAACTGAGTAATTTATATTAAAGAATGGAATTAATCGGTACGTTTGTAAAAATTGAAATTGCGAAGTCGATTCACAAAAATTAATTCAAAGGAGTAATGAAGAAAGGAAAGTTAAAGAAGTTATAACAAATGAAAAAAGTTTTATTAAACCTTTTTCTGAATCAGAAATAAAAAATATTAAAAAAAAAATTCCTAGTAAAGGTAACATTATAGTGATTGCTAAAGAATTAAAAATAAACATTTTATCACAAATTTTTTTTATAGAATAAATTTCTATTAATTTTGAGTTTAGATCGATTTGAACGATCAACCTTACGCTTATCAAATTACAATCGAAAATTTTTTATCAAATCAACGTTGTTTTTAAACTGTACACGATAGTTAATTTATCATACAGCTTTATTATAAAAATTTAAGCATAAATTTTTCATTATAAAAAAATATTTGCTGGTTAATTTTTTCCTAATTTTACTTAAAAAAAGAATTTTTAAATAAAAATCATGTTTTCAATTTTTTGTATATAAATTATTTAAGAAATCCACTTTACAAAAACTTCATATTGAAACTATTATTTAGCACGCTTTCTGAATATAGTATTAAATTTTACCAAAGAAATTTAGAAAAATTTGTTTTCAATGAATTCCTATTTGTTTTCTTTACAATTAATTTTTTTCACTAGTTTAGCTTTATTTTTAAAATAAATTTTAATATATAAACTAGTTTGTATATTAAAATTTCATATAATAAGATCTTCCCTTATAATAAAATTAAATTTATTGGATTTCTCACAAAATATGTAATTTTTTTCCCAAACATGACACACGCGTACGCTCTAACCTTTAAGCTATAAACTCAACAACATCTATTATTTATTTAAACAATATAAAATATTGTAATGAAAAAAATAAAAACTAAATAAATAGTAGTTGAAGAAACAAAAAAAAGATAATTAAAGATAAAGAATAATGAAAAAATAATGAAAAATATATAATGCGTTATTTGGCCAGTTTGTAAAAAACCAATAAAATTTGAAATTTTTTTAATCAAAAAACTTATACCGTAAGGACCAATTAATTCAAGGAAACCTCGATCCAAATTTTTATAAGAAATTAAATACCCAAAGGATAGCAAGGGGTAAATCAAAAATTTATTAAAAAGAAAATCAAAAAATCATTTCTTATTAATCAAAAAAAAAAAAAATTGTGTAAAGCTTAAAAAATTGATAAATTTAAAAATTGATAAATTTAAAAAAGTAGCAAAACCAAAACCAATTAAAGTAAAAATAAAAGGGAGTCATTTGAGTTTAATGTCCAAAAACTCACTTTCTATTAAATAATAATTTTGTGGTCACGTAAATATAGCATCTATTCAGCAATCATTCCCTACACCTAAAAAAAATTCTTTAAAAAAATACCCTACAAAAATACTACAAATAGTTAAAAGACCTAAGACTAAAATTGTAAGAAAAGACGCTTCAGTAAAATTATTTGTTGATTTTCGAGATACATTTGTATTATTTAAAAAAGTTAAATAAAGTAAACGAAAAGAATAAAATGAAGTAAAAAACGCTGCTAAAATTCCCAATCAACAAGCTAAAATTCCAAAAAATGAAGGTAAATTAAAATTTCAAAATAAATTCGTAATTTCTAAAATTACATCTTTTGAGTAAAAGCCAGTTAAAAAAGGAAAGCCAGTTAAAGCCAATGAGCCAATGAGCATAAAAGAATATGTAATGGGTAAGAATCCAATCAGGGAACCCATTCGACGCATATCTTGCTCATCATTATTAGTATGAATGACTGCACCAGCACTTAAAAATAAAAGAGCTTTAAAAAAAGCATGATTAAACAAATGAAATAGGCTGATATTATAATGAGATAAGCCACAACAAAACATCATATAACCAAGTTGGCTGCAAGTTGAGTAAGCAATGACCTTTTTTATATCATGTTGAAATATTCCAGTAAAGGCTGCGAAAAATGCAGTTAAAGCCCCAATTAAAGTTAAAAAATTTAGTATTATAGGGGAAAATTCAATTACAGGAGAAAAGCGAATAATTAAAAAAACTCCCGCGGTAACCATTGTAGCTGCGTGAATTAATGCCGAAACAGGAGTCGGACCTTCCATTGCATCAGGTAATCACGTATGTAAACCTAACTGAGCTGATTTTCCTATTGCTCCTATTACTAAAAAAAAACTAATAAGCGATAAATAATGAAAATTATAAGAAAATAATTGGATACAATATTTATTTATCAAAGGAACTAATGAAAATATAATGTTAAAATCTAATGTACCTTCAAAAATTTGTAAAAAAAATAAAATTGCAAATAAAACTCCAAGATCTCCAATTCTGTTTACAATTAAAGCTTTTAATGCAGCTTTATTAGCTGCTAAACGGGTAAATCAAAAATTTATTAGTAAATAAGAAGCTAAACCAACCCCTTCTCAACCTAAAAATAATTGTAATAAATTACCTGAAGTTACAAGAATTAGCATAAAAAAAGTAAAAATTCCTAAAAAAGAAAGAAATCTTTGAAAATGAGGATCGGTTTTCATATAATCTATTGAATATATATGAACTAAAGTAGAGATAAATGTAACTAAAACAAGCATTATTGCTGTTAAATTATCAAATAAAAAATTTCATCGAATATCAATGTTATCCGAAAATATCCAATAAGTAAGTTCAATGTAAACAATATGACCATTTAAACTAATCTCAAAAAAAATTAAAAATGAAAAAAGTAACGATGAAATTAACGAAATTAACGAAATATAAGAACTTCCGTAAAACCCAATCCAGCGCCCAAAAAATCCTAGACTTAAAGAACTAAACAAAGGTAAAAAAATGATTAATAAATACATTTTATTATGATTTTTTATTTTATAGTTTTTTTCGATTTAAAAATAAGGGATAAAATTTTAAAGTATTTAATAAAGTTGAGTTGCAAAAAAAGATTGAATAAGCAGCGGCTGAAATAATTTTTCTATTTAAAATTAAATAATTTTTTTTAAAGGGTTTTTTAGAAAAAATAAAATTTGAATGAAATAGGTTAGAAAATAAGATTAAGTGAATCTCATTTAATAGTTTAATTAATTTTTTTAAATTAATTTGTTTTTTTTCAAGAATTAAAAATGTAAGTTGCGATTCAGCTATTTGATTATTTTTAATAAAATTTATACGTGCTTTAATTGTTTTTAAAAAACATGGTAATAAATAGTACGTCAATATAAAGTAAAAAAAAGAAAAAGAAAAAATTAATCAAAAAATTTGAGGAAGGATTATTAAAAAATCTAATTGAGGCATTTTATAATTTATAATGAAAGTTTTTTAGTGTAAATTTAATACATCATTTAAATAAATACAGGTTAATAAAGTAAATACGTAAGCTTGTAAAATTGCAATCGCAAGTTCTAAACCAATTAAAATAAAAAGTAACGTTAACGGAATTAAATGTAAAATCGATAATAAACCTCCTGACAATAACATTGTTCATGCAAATCCAGCAATTATTTTTAATAATGTATGTCCGGAAGTCATATTTGCAAATAAACGAATAGCTAATGTAAAAACTTTTACTAAATAAGATAAAAATTCAATGGTGACTAAAAGTGGAACTATAACAAGAGGAACATTACGTGGAAGAAAAAGAGAAAAAAAATTTAAACCATGGGTTTTTAATCCAATAATATTGATCCCAATGAATAATGCTAACGATAAGCCAAAAGTAAAAGTAATATGACTTGTTACCGTAAAGCTATAAGGAATCATTCCTAATAAATTACTGAACAATAAAAATAAATGTAAAGTAAAAATAAAAGGAAAATATATTTCCCCTTTCAGACTTAAATTTTCTGAAACAATATTACTCGTTAAAAAATAAAATTCTTCATGCAATAATTGCCAATAATTTGGAATTAAATTTACTTTAAAAAAACTTAAACTTAATCAAAAAGATGAAAATACAATAACAAAAATCATTAACAAAGAGGTATTCGTAAAACTTAAATTAAAATTATAAAGATAAATTGGGATAATATTAATGATTTCAAATTGCTCTAACGGACTATTTATAATAAACATATTTTTTAATTATTTCTTAACTTATTGTATTAATTATTTTAAATCTTATAATAATTAATCAAGAGAAGTGGGGTTCGAACCTACAACATTGGTTTTGAAAACCAAAGCTTTACCAAATTAAGCTATTCTCCTTACTAACTTAAACACACAACTTTGGAGATAATTGGACTCGAACCAATAACCTGTAAATGCAAATTACATGTTTTACCAAAATTATTAAACTATATTCCCTTATATTTTTTTGAAGTTTTTACTCTTCTCATACAAGTTTTTTTTATAAAGAATAAAAATTTTGCACGATAAAATCGATTTTATCGTGCAAAATTTTTATTCTTTATAAAAAAAACTTGTATGAGAGTAATTAGTTCAATAATGGTAGAACATTTCATTTACAATGAAAAGGTTATTGGTTCGAGTCCAGATATTACTTCACCCCTATCATTAATTACTATACTATTAAGAATAAATATAATAAAAACAATCTCTCCACTCAAATTTATATTATATATTTACTATTTTATCTGTATTTTACACAAATACTTTTAATAAATATAATTATATTAATATAACTTCTAGTAGAAGCTTTATTAAATTTTATTTATTATAATATAGAGGGAGAGAAAAATGCACACAAAAATATAAAGGTTTTTAGTTTAATTGGAAAAAAAGCATCAATCTTCTAAATTGAAGATGTGAGTTCGAATCTCATAAAACCAAGATTTTTCTCCATCACAAAAAAATAAATTATATTAATAAATAAAAACTAAACTCTAATCCCACAGGATATTTTAATCTGTGAAAAAAATTTTAGTTTTTTTTACAAAAAACCACAAAAAGTGTATAACACAACACCCGCGCCGGCCGCCACCTTCTTATATAATTTTTTATGTTAGTTAGTATATAGTGTTTTTTTTATTATATTTATTTATGTATATATAAAAAACACACACACCCTTAATTTTTGTAATAAATATAATATAATAACAGAGTTTCTTTACTTATTATATATAATATAATAAAAAAAAATATAATATTATTATTTTCTCTTACTCCCCCATCCCACACACAACAACATCTTCTTACATTCTTTTCTTAATTTATTATAATTATTATTAATTATATAATATAATAAAAAAATCTCAATCTTTTCTCTTAATATATATTATATTATTGTACAACCTTATTACTTTACTTTCTACCCCCCCTCCGGGGGGAGTGTTTTTTTATAATAAAAGTTTTGGTGTTTTGTAACACATAAAAAGCTTTGGTGCTAGTTTGTTTTTTTGTGGTTTAAGTAAGTTGTTAATAAGTATATAGAGCCGCCAAAACTCTTCTTTCTCCTTTTTTTCTCTTCATTAAATATTTTATTATTATTTATTATTATGGAATAGTGAGTGTTTTTATTTTTTTATTTAGGCAAAATTTTTTTCTTAAAATAATATATTTTATTATATAAGATAAGAAAACGAAATAATCCCAAAATAAAAAAATAATATATTTGGTTTGTGGTTTTTGAAGTGAAGGGAATAGGATTTGAACCTATGATATAATTTTATATATATAATATTTTTATATAACAATTTAGCAAACTGCCGCTTTCAACCAGACTCAGCCATCTCTTCTCATACAAGTTTTTTTTATAAAGAATAAAAATTTTGCACGATAAAATCGATTTTATCGTGCAAAATTTTTATTCTTTATAAAAAAAACTTGTATGAGAAGAGTAAAAACTTCTTGATAGCTTAAAATTAGGTTAAAGCGTTTGGTTGTTAACCATAAAATTATAGGTTCAAATCCTATTCAAGAAGTTTTTCACGTTTGTAGCTTAATTGGAGAAAGCTTTAAATTACGAATTTAAGAATGAAAGTTCAACTCTTTCTAAACGTAAAAGTTCTCTCTGATTGGGGTGTCTAGCTTAATTGGAGAAAGCTTTAAACTTTTAATTTAATAATTTAGGTTCGAGTCCTAAGGCACTCATTAAAAAAACTGTTTTCAAAAATTATGTTTTTTTTATTCAAAGAATTAAGTTATTTTTTTTATTACTTTTTTATTACTTTTTTATTACTTTTTTATTACTCTTTTAAAAAATTTCCAATTATTTTGCTTTTTTTTTTTTTTCCAATTGGTAAACTTTTTAAAAAAAAGTTAATAATTTTACATACGTTAGAATTAATAAATTCTAGTTTTTTTCTTAATTTTTATATTAGTGGTTTTTTTAGTCTTGTTTTTCTTAATTTTTTGTTTAAGTTATTTTTTTCGTCTAGTTGGTACAATACACAAGTTAAGTTAATTTTACAATTTAATAGATTAAGTTTTTTTATATTAATTTTTTCTTTTTTCTTTTTTTACTTAATTTATATTTTCATTTTTAGTTTAGGTTTATTTTGAAATTTTGAAATTTTTAACACATTTCAGCTTTTTGAAATTCAATTTCAATTTTTACAGTTTTTGCAATTCCAACTTATTAATTTAAATTTATTGTGTTTCATTTCCTTATTTTTTTTAAATTTTATTTTAATTTCTCGTTTGTTTTTTTCTTGGAGAATTCTTTTCATAATTTTTCGTCAAATGAAATTTATTTTGTTATTATTACTATTAATTTTTTCTTTTTTGTTTTTTTTAGAGTTAACTTTTCAATTTTTTTTTGCAATTTTATTTTTTATTTTTTTCGAAGTTATTTATTTTTATATTTGTTGACGATTATGATAAAAAAATAATTTCATATATTTTATGGTTACATTGAAACAATTACTGAGTTGTCGTTTGAAGAAGAAAGAAAAGAAACAAAACCCAATTTTGCAGAATTCACCACAAAAAAAAGCAGTTTGTTTAAAAGTTTATACGATGAATCCGAAGAAGCCAAATTCAGCAGAACGGAAAGTTGCTAAAATAAGATTATCAAATGGGAAAATTACTATTGGTTATATTCCAGGTGAAAGTCATTTGTTGCAGCAACATTCAATTGTTTTGGTAGAAGGTGGTCGAATAAAAGATTTACCTGGAATTAAATATAAATTTGTTAAAGGTGTTTTTGATTTTCATAAAAAATAATATTTATAATGCTTCTATCGTTTAATTGGTGCAAGACATTGTTTTTTCGTAACAGTAACGTGAGTTCGAATCTCACTAGAAGTATTGATAAATATACTTTTGTGTGGGTTTTATAAAAAAAGAAATATAGACAAAAACGGGGTAGAGTAAAAGGTTAACTCATTAGGCTCATGTTCTAAAATTATAGGTTCAAATCCTATTCCCGTATTGTAATTTTGAAATAGTTAGAAAATTTAGTTAAATTTTTTT